TGAACGAATACGTCTATACCTACGCGAACCAATTCTTGGTATAGGTTTTGCCATCTTTTATCATCTCAGAAATAGGAGTCAGAAATCTACGGAAATATCCATTTCATGTTAGAAATTTTTGATCTTTTATTTTTGACTTACACGAGTCCTTCCTAAAGTGAGTTCCTTTTAAGAAAGGTTGTTCTTATGCTTGTCTTTGTTTATGTTTCGACTTGGGGCAAATCACTAGAATTCGTCCGCGCCTATGAACCAGTCGGCACCTTTTACAAATTTTACGAACAGAAGCCTTTGTTTTCATATTTGGAGTTCCCCATTTTTGAATTTTTGAATCCACTCTTTGTTTGTCTTTGTTTGAAAGAAAAAAATCTCTTTTATTTTGTAACCCCGAATTAGATCCCCACAAGGGGGATCTAAAAAAAAAATACCTAATCACTATCACTATCACTCAAATTATTCTTGCGAAGTCTATAAATGATACGTCCTTTGGTTAAATCATAAGGACTTACTTCAATTTTGACTCTATCCCCCGGTAGTATACGTATCAAATTTTTTCGAATCTTCCCCGAAATATAACCTAGAATTAAATCTGCATTATCTAAACGGACCCGGAACATACCGTTGGAAAGCGATTCCGTAATTAAACCTTCATAAACGAATTTTTGTTCCTTATCTTTGTTCATATTTGGTGGCCTCCTCTTAAGTCTCAATTGATAAAAGTTATAAGGTGATCAAAGTTATATATTATATAAGTATATAAGATCAAAGTTATATATTATATAAGTTATAAATTATATAAGTTATAAGGGCTAAACTAGGATTACTCCTCCTTTAGGACGCTAAAGGAGAAGAATCGCGAGATCACTTATTTTAGCAGTGCACTTTTTTTAGCAGTGCAGATAGTAAGTTACAGATTGACAGATAATCTGTTGGGCGTCGCATTAGCATGCCAAAAGGGAAGAATCACCATATATAACACAAGACTTCTCCCCCCATTTTTTTTAATCGGGCTTCTCGATCTGTCATTATACCTTGAGAAGTAGAAAGAATTGCAATCCCGATACCACCTAAAATCTTAGGAATTCGTTGATAGTTAGAATAGAGCCGTAGACCAGGTCGACTGATACGTTTTAAAATGGTTTTCTGTATCCCTTTCCGAGCCTTTCTTTTATGCCGCAGGGTTAAAACCAAGAAATTTTGGTTATTTTCCCGATGTTTTCTAACGTTTTCAATAAAGCCTTCCTGTAGAAGTATTTTAACAATGTTTTCAGTGATATTAGTAGATGTTATTCGAACTGTTTCTTTTTTGTTCATGTCAGCATTTCTTATCGAAGTTATTAGATCGGCAATAGTGTCTCTACCCATACTCTAATTCTTTTTGTCCTCCAATTGGGTTTTGATATAAATGTTTGTTTATGAATTAGTAAATAGATACTTGACTTGAGACACAATCCGTTAATTGATTGATCGATTTCAAATACCTTACTATATCCAAATTTCATCTACTAGTATTTTCATCCACTAGTATTTATAATACCTCAGGAGCTAATGATACTATTTTACGGAACTTTCTCAATTCTCGAACAATTGCACCAAAAATCCGAGTTCCTTTTGGATTTCCTTCTCGATCAATGACAACGGCTGCATTATCATCATATCGTATTGTCATACCGTTGTCACGTTTGAGTTCTTTACGTGTACGTACAATTACAGCTCTAATTACTTCTGATTTTTTTAGAGGCAGGCCGGGCACTGCTTCCTTGATTACCGCAACAATAACGTCACCGATACGAGCATATTGACGATGACTAGTCCCTAAGATTCGAATACACATTAATTTTCGAGCCCCGCTGTTATCCGCTACATTCAAAAGGGTCTGAGGTTGAATCATATTTGATCTGTTCTTTCAATGCAAAGGAAAAAAGAAATATTATGTGTCCAGAAATTCAAAAATCCTCTTTATTTTTTCATAACTACCATTTCTTTGCTTTGATTCTACATCCTTATTTCCCAATAACAAATTGAGTTCGTATAGGCATTTTGGACGATGCTATCTTAATAGCCACTCTAGCTACGGTTTCTGAGACTCCACCCATTTCATAAAGGATTCGACCTGGCTTAACAACGGATACCCAATATTCGGGGGAGCCCTTCCCCGAACCCATACGTGTCTCCGTGGCTCTTAGTGTAACGGGTTTATCAGGAAATATACGTACCCATATTTTTCCACCACGGCGCGCATATCGTGTCATTGCTCTTCGACCAGCTTCGATTTGTCTAGCCGTGATCCAAGCGGGTTCAAGTGCCCGAAGAGCGTATCTTCCGAAACAAACACGATTGCCTCGATAAGATATTCCTTTCATTCTTCCTCTATGTTGTTTACGGAATCTGGGTTTTTTGGGGTTATAGTTGATGGTTCTTTTTGAATTCCATCTCTACTGCAGAACTGGACATGAGAATTTCTTCTCATCCAGCTCCTCGCGAATAAAAGAATGCAATAATATTCTTATTACATAGCTATCTTATTACATAGCTATTATTTTATTAAAAATGAAAATAGAAAATCAAAAATGCAATCATGGGATTTTTGGATTAATAAGAAGCTGGATTCTCAATAAGAAGCTGTATATTCTTCTATATAGAAAGTCAAATAAGAAATAGTCAAACTAGAATTAGATGTCGATTTCGAAATTAGACGTCGATTTCGAAATTGATATTGTTATTGTAATGAATTCTTCTTTCATTTTCTTTTTTTTTTTATCCCTATTGAATCACAAAAATTTGTTAATCCGGTCAAAGGGAATAAAAAAAAGAGTTTCGCGGGCGAATATTGACTCTTTTCTCCTTCATTCGTAGGGATCAAATCGTGCTATGACCGCTCAGAATCAAAGGGTTCCAGGTTCGTTCCGCCATCCTCCCCTATGAATTATTGGGATTCGTTTTCAATAGAATCTTATGCAGTCACGGGTTCCGTCGTTCCTATAGCTTCTACGTCAATGGTTAGGCCTGAACTTTGCAATGGAGCTACTAACTAAATTCTTCATTTTTGAGTCAATTTCCTTAGTTTCTATTAACTTGGGCTCGTTCCGTTCTTTTCTTATGAGTATTGATGCTTTATCACCTTATGAGTATTGATGCTTTATCACATTGCTTTTGATTCTTATTAGAGAATTCAGAGGCCATACATATTGAAATCATATTATATCATTGATATTTTTCTTCTCTCTTTCTATCACCCTCCACTTTATCTACACCCCCTTGTTAGAATTCTGAATTTAATCGAATTTCTCAGAATCCCACTTTTTATGGAATAAGAGTTCAGTTGCTACAACTATATGATCCATGGATCATATAGTGACTGTTTTGTGGGATCTTGATAATACGAAGCAATAAGCTGGTTTTTCGTTTCTTTCTCTTTCTATAGTTACTAGTCCATAGTTCCATAGTGTCGGGGTTAGTCCGTTTTTTTAATCCCAACTTGAAAGAAAAAACCAACGAGTCACACACTAAGCATAGCAATTATACTAAATAAAATAGTCAATCCAATTTTGATTTAACCCTATAGAAATAAAATAAGTATTTTTTTTTTGCTTTTTGATTGAACGGGGAAAGAGTGCAAATTTTTTCATTTTTTGTTCTATTCCTGGATGGAATTGTAAATTGTAATAGAATCGCAAGACAAAAAGGGCCCACTTATTAGATTATTTATTACTTTCCGAGCCCGATTGATTATTATTTCTCGTCTACAAACATCCAAATTTTTATGCCTAATGCTCCCTGGATAGTTTGAACCCTATAGGAACAATAATCAATTTTAGCACGAATGGTTTGTAGGGGAAGTCTACCTTCTCTAATCCATAGGGCACGGGCCTTTTCTTTTCCACCAAGACGCCCTGCAATTTGTACTCGAATTCCTTTTATATCTGTTTGTTCAGTTAATTCAATAGCCTTTTTCATTGCTTTTCGAAAAGGAACTCTATTTTTTAATTGTAAAGCTATATATTCCGCAAGAATATTGGGTTGGCCATAAGGTTTTTCAACTTTTTTGATAGCAATGTTCAGCCCACAGTTCACGGAATTTAATTTTTTTTGTACATCGGCCCGTAATTCTTCAATTCCTCGCGTTCGGCCTTCCATTAATAAATTTGGGAACCCTATATGGATTAGGACCTCGATTAAATCGATTCTTTTTTTAATTTCTATACGTGCAATTCCTGCGGAACCCGAGACTATTCCCATATCTTTTTCTACAAAATTCTTGATACAATCTCGTATTTTTTTATCTTCTTGAAGACCGGCGGAAAAACTCTTTGGTTTGGCGAACCAAAAGGAATGATGGCTTTGAGTTGTACCAAGTCTGAAAGCGAGTGGATTGATTTTTTGTCCCATATTTGGATATTCCCATATGTTATTTTAAAGTGTTAATCGAAATTCTTTAAAAAGAATTTCGATTTTTCTTTCAATACAATTGTTATATGACAGGTGCGTTTTCTTATTGCAGAACCGCGTCCTTTAGCCCGAGGTCTTAACTTTTTAACAATAACACCTCGATTGACTTCGGCTTTACTAATAAATAAATTTGCTTTGTTCAAACCCATATTGTGACGAGCATTTGCTGCTGCGGAATAAACCAATTTCAAGATAGGATAAGATGCTCGATAGGGCATGAATTGCAGTATCATAAGTGTTTCTTCATAGGAACGCCCGCGAATTTGATCAATCACTCTTTGGGCTTTGAAAAGAGACATATGTATATGTTGAGCTAAAACTTTGACTTCTAGGCCCGATGTATTTGAGTTCTTCTTTATCATAAGGTTAGTTACCCCACACTAATCGATGATGGACGAGCCGTTATTTGATTCTTATTTCTAGAATTGGAATATCAATATCTATATTACTTGAATATACATATTACTTAATATGTATGTCTTAATTAATATCTATATCTTAAATCTATATATTAATATATTAACTGCTAATATATCATACCTTTTTTCCATATGACATATGATAATATATCTATATATATAGATCTATATATATATATATATATATGTACTATTATATATAGTATTTATACTACTATTGCTACTATTTATATTATGTATCATACATTACATACTACATAAGATATTCGATATAGTATATATAAATATATAAATTATGATAGTATATATACATAGTATATATACTAATTAAAGATCCAGTATATAGTATATATTCAATTCATTTTTCATCCTTTCATTTTACTTGATTTTAACCTATTTCATTTTTTTAACCTATTTATTTCATTTCTATTCTCATTTCTATTCTTTCTATTCTCATTTCTATTCTATTTCTCATTTCTATTCCAATTTCTATTCCTATTCCATATATTTCTATTCCTATTCCATATATATATATCTGTATTTATCTGTATTTGCTTCTAATTTTGTTGAATATATTGAATTTCAAAATCTACAAAATTGAAAATCGATTTTCATTTTAATATATTGACTTTCTATCTTTCTATATTGAATTTGACATATATTTTTATACATGAAATTCTATATCTATATAATTTCTATATTTATATTTCTATCTATATTTATATTTCTATCTATATTTATATTTCTATCATTCTATATTAAATCTATCATTCTATATTAAAATATTGAAAAAATATGGCATTGAAAAAAGAAGTATTGAAAAAAAAAAGAAAAATGAAATAATAAAAGTTCATACTCAATATGCTCAATATGAAATAAAAATAAATAAAATTAAAAATAAATTAAAATATAAATATAAATATAAAAAATATAAATATAAATATAAAAAATATAAATATAAAATAAATAAAAATAATCTATATTCTATATTCTAATCTATATTCTATATATATATATATAATAAATATATGATATATAAATATATTCTATATATTAGTATTCTATATATTAGTATATATATATATATCATATAGAGAAGCATATAGAAATGATAGTATAGAAATGATAGAAATATATTATATATATATGATATATATAATAAATATGTTCTATAAATATGTTCTATATATTAGTATATATCTATATATTAGTATATATCTATATATTAGTATATATCTATATATTAGTATATATCTATATATTAGTATATATATATATATATCATATAGAAAAGCATATAGAAATGATAGTATAGAAATGATAGAAATATTCTATATATATAGAGTAGATATATTCTATATATATAGCATATAGAATATATATAGGATATGTAGGATATGGAAAAGCATATAGAAATGATAGTATAGAAATGATAGAAATGAAACCAAAAGAAAAGAAATCAAAAGAAAAAATGAACAAAGATTAAGGACGAGATCGATTATCGTTTTTTGGATGGCCCCCAAAAGTTCGAGTGGGTGCGAATTCTCCCAATTTATGGCCTATCATATATTTTGATATATAAATGGGTAAATGCTCTTTTCCATTATGAATAGCGATTGTATGACCAATCATTGGGGGTAGAATGGTGGATGCTCTAGACCAAGTTGCTATTGTTTTTTTTTCTTTGGTCATATTGAGTTTTTCAATTTTTCTCAATAAATGATTAGGCACAAAGGGATTGCTTTTTAATGGACGTACCATAACTTCTAACTCCTTTCAATTGAAAATATTTGATTTGAAAGAATACCAAGATTCTTGCAAATTCTCCAAATTCGATTTTCATTCCATATTTCTATTTACGGCGACGAAGAATCAAACTATCACTATATTTTTTCTTTTTCCGACTTCTTCTTCCAAGTGTAGGATAGCCCCAAGGGGTCATAGGTCTTTTTCTACCAATTGGGGCTTTCCCTTCACCGCCCCCATGGGGATGGTCTACAGGGTTCATAACAACTCCTCTTACTACGGGACGCTTACCTAGCCAACACTTAGATCCGGCTCTACCCAAACTTTTTAGTTTCACCCCAACATTACCTACTTGTCCGACTGTTGCTAAGCAGTTTTGGGATATTAAACGGACCTCCCCGGAGGGTAATCTTAATGTGGCGGATTTTCCTTCTTTTGCAATCACTTTCGCTACAGCACCTGCTGCTCTAGCTAATTGTCCACCCTTTCCAAGGGCGATTTCTATATTATGTATGGCCGTGCCTAAGGGCATATTGGTTGAAGTGGATTCCTCTTTGTTGATCAATAAAAACCCCTTCCCAAACTGTACAAGCTTCTTCCAAAGCATACGGCTTTCTAGATGTATATGATGATTTCTAGACAGGTGGATCTTATATGATCGTATGATTCGTATGATAAAGTACCATACGAGTGCATATAGCATATATAGGAATCCAAATCTGCCGAATCACTCATGTTATGATTTCTTCTACATCCTAGGTCTCCCCGTTCCATCATCTGGCTTATGTTTTTCATGTAGCATTCAGACCGAATGACTCTATGAAATTACGTCGAGACTTCCATATATTACGAGTAACGTAGGAGACATTTGTATTTTTCCCCGGGTTCTAATTACAGCTTTCAATTCGCCTCTGACCATCAAATGAAATGGGAATAGCCCGTTTTTGAAACAAGGGGCGCTTCCGTTTTTGTCCGTGCTTCAAACAATTTGGTTTTCTCCATATTACCATATCTCTAGAGTCAATAATTTTCTATGAAGAACTACTGAACTCAATCACTTGCTGTGCTTACTCAACAGTTTTCTGTTGAGGTCTATCCTGTGGAGGTACTCAAATTGGATCAGTGATCGATTTCTAGGTTTCGTCGTAAACCTAATTGGTTACTTCCAATTACGTAAATTCACAGTTCAAATCGCACTCAAAGGTAGGGCATTTCCCATTGATATAGGAACTTCTGTACCAGAAACAATGGTATCCCCAATTCTAGCCCCTCTGGGATGTAAAATATATCTTTTCTCACCATCCCCATAGTGTATGAGACAAATGTATGCATTTCGATTAGGGTCGTATTCTATGGTTACGATTCTACCAGATATGTCTTTTTCATTCCGTCGAAAATCAATTTGACGGTAGAGACGCTTATGACCTCCCCCTCGATGTCTTGCGGTAATGATTCCTCTGGCATTACGACCTTTACCACAATGATGCTGTCCATCAATCAAATTATTTCGTGGATTGGATTTCATGTCTACGGCTCCGTTGCGTGTGCTCGGGTAGAAGTTTTGTATAAGTGGATGGCCATGTTATCCTTGGTAGTAAGTATTTTGCTTTAAGTTCTTCTCTATATCTAGAAGATTCGTAAAAGGTGGAATTGAATCCCCCGGTTGAAGCGTAATGATCATACGTCTGTAATGCATTGTATGTCCCATAATAGGTCCCACTCTTCTACCCTTTCGGGGGATTCGATGACTATTCATAGCTATTACCTTGACACCAAAGAAGAGTTCGACCCAATGCTTTATTTCTGTCCTAGTTGACCCGGATTCGACATGAGAAGTATATTGATTGTTACCCAATAACCGAATACTTTTTTCTCTAACTACTGCGTATTTGATTCCATTCATAAATCCATTTTCTTCCCTATGAGTTCCAGTATCGATCAGAATTCTAGTTCTTATTGTTCATATGTTCTTATATGAATATACTATAGAATATACTATAGAATATACTATAGAATATACTATACCAATCTTATATGAATATACTATACCAATTCGTTATGTATGCATGATGATATTTCATTAATAGAGATCAAATTCCAGTCGACTTATTGAACGATGATATTTCATTAATAGAGAGCGAATTTCAATCGACTTATTGAACGACTTATTGAACGACTTATGGAACCCTTGACGTGCATCCAGCAGGAATTGAACCTACGAATTTGCCAATTATGAGTTGGGCGCTTTAACCATTCAGCCATGGATGCTTAACAGGGATCGTCATAGGTCGTTATGTGAATTTCGAATTTATGTTAGTATATAATATAAACAATATAAACAACCAAATTCTAATTTTGATTAGAATGAAATCTTAAGGAGAAATCAATAGAATGAAAAGGCATCCATTTGAATCAAGTAAAAGTGATTCACTCGAACCAATTAAAAGGCATCCACTCGAACCCTGGATCTTAGAATGGCAGGAGCTCAAGAATTTTCACAAATTCTTAGATTCATGGGTTAAATTCGATTCAGTGGTACCTTTCGCTCGAATTTTGTTTGACCAAGGACGTTTTATGAAACTCCTTGACCCCCGAATTTTTCGTATCCTACTCTCACGCGATTCACGGGGTTCAAGAATCAATCTATATTTCATGATCAAAAAAGGTGTAGTACTGCTTGTAGTAGCGGTCCTTATATCTCGTATGACCAATCGAAATATGGTCGAAAGAAAAACTCGCTATTTGATGGGGCTTCTTCCTATCCCTATGAATTCCATTGGACCCAGAAATGAGACATTGGAAGAATCTTTTTGGTCAACCAATATCAATAGGTTGATTGTTTCGCTCCTGCATTTTCCAAAAGGGAAAACGATTTCTGAGAGTTCTTTCATGTATCCGCCTTTTTTCTCTGACAAATGGTCAGAACTTCATCTGCGTTCGAATCCTACTGAGAGTTCTACTAGAGATCAGAAATTTTGGAAGAAAAAAAAACAAGATGTTTCTTTTGTTCCTTTCAGGCAATCGGAAAAGCAAGAAATGGTTGATCTATTCAAGATCATTCCGTATTTACAAAATACCGTCTCAATTCATCCTATTTCATCAGATCCGGGATGTTATATGGTTCCGAAGGATGAATCGGATAGTTCCAATAAGATTTCATTCTTGAACAAAAATCCATTTTTGGGTTTATTCCCTGACCGGAACAAAGGGGAATGCACGTTACGTCACGATTTGGAATCAGAAGAGAGATTTCAAGAAATGGCAAATCGATTCACTCTATCAATAACCGAGCCGGATCTGGTGTATCATAGGGGATTCGCCTTTTCTATTGATTCCTACGGATTGGATCAAAAAAAATTCTTGAATGGGGTATTCAACTACAGAGATGAATCGAAAAAGAAATCTTTATTGGTTCTACCTCCTCTTTTTTATGAAGAGAATGAATCTTTTTATCGAAGGATCCGAACCCGGATCCACTGCGGGAATGATTTGGAAGATCCAAAACGAAAAAGAGTGCTATTTGCTAGCATAATGGAGACAGTCAATCAATATAGATTGATCCGCAATCTGATTCAAATCCAATCTAGCGCCTGGGGGTACATAAGAAATGTATCGAATCGATTCTTTTTCATGGTGATGAATAGATCCTTCGAATATGGAATTCCAAGGGATGAAATAGGAAATGATACTCTGAATCATATAACTAGAATGGAATATAGGATCAACCAACATTTTTTGAAAAAGAGTCAGAAGAAATGGTTTGATCCTCTTATTTCTCGAACCGAGAGATCCATGAATCGGGATCCTGATGCATATATATACGAATGTTCCGATAGGTTCCAGAACCTTTTGGAACATTTCCTTTCTTATTTGGAACATTTCCTTTCTTATTTGGAACATTTCCTTTCTTATTTGGAACATTTCCTTTCTGAACAGAAGAACGATTTTCAACCAGTGTTCGATGCATTCTATTCGATTGATTGGTGCGGGGTTTTTTACGGAAGGCGTTGGGGTCAGGTAGATCCTTTCGTTTTGTCTATGTCACGTTCCTTGTTGTCCAAGTCACTTTTCTTTTTAGTCAAGTGCTTTCCTCCTTTCTCTGTGAGTATCGGGAAGAGCCCCATTCATAGGTCCGAGATTCACATCTATGAATTGAAAGACCCGAATGATCACCCCTTCAATCAGTTCTTAGAATCAATGGGTGTTCGATTTGTTCATCAATTGGTTCGTTTGAAGAAAAGGAAACCCTTCTTATTGGATGATCCTGATACTTCCCAAAGACCGAAATTCTTCATCAATGGAGCATTACCATTTTTGTTCAATAAGATACCAAAGCGGATGATTGACTCATTCCATACTAGAAAGAATGGGAGGAAATCCTTTGATAACACGGATTCCTATTTCTCAATGATATACCACGATCGAGACAATTGGCTGAATCCCGTGAAACCATTTCATAGAAGTTCATTGATATCTTCTTTTTATAAAGCAAATCGACTTCGATTCTTGAAGAATCCGCGTCACTTCTGGTTCTATTGTAACAAAGGATTCCCTTTTTATGTGGAAAAGACCCGTATCAATAATGATGATCTTACATATGGACAATTCCTCAATATCTTCTTCATTCGCAACAAAAGGGTTTCTTTGGGTCTCGGTAAAAAAAAACATATTTTTTTGGAGAGAGAAACTATTTCACCAATCGACTTACAGGTATCTGACATATTCATACCTAAGGATTTTCCACAAAGTGGTGACGAAAGGGATAACTTGTACAAATCTTTCCATTTTCCAATTCGATTCGAGTCATTCGTTCGTAGAGCTATTTACTCGATCGCAGACATTTCTGCAACACCTCTAACAGAGGAACAAATAGTCAATTTGGAAAGAACTTATTATCCACCTCTTTCCGATATGAATCTATCTGATTCAGAAGGGAAGAACTTACATCAGTATCTCGATTTCAATTCAAACATGGGTTTGATTCACACTCTCTATTCTGAGAAAGATTTACCATCCGCAAAGAGGAAAAAACGGAGTCTTGGTCTAAAGAAATGGGTTGAGAAACGGGAGATGGATAGAACCTTTCAAGGAGATAGTGCTTTTTCAACAAAATGGAATCTGTTCAAAACATATATGCCATGGTTCCTTACTTCGACAGGGTGCAAATATCTAAGATTCATCCTTTTAGATACTTTGACTTTTTCAAACTTATTGCCGATATTAAAAAGTCGAAGTCCCAAATTGGTATCTTTTTTTTATGAGATTCTGCATGAATCAAGTAGATCATGGCTAATTCTTCAGAACAAATTGCGGGCGATTCCTGCACAATCACAATGGAATCGGATAAGTGAGATTTCGAGGAAGTGGTTCCAGAATTGGGTTCTGCCCGAAGAAATGATTCCTCCAGATAATGAGTCACCCCTTCCATTGATATGGACATATCTGATATCAACAAATGCTTGGGAGCTCTTCTATTCAATCGTTCTCTTTCTTCTTGTTGTTGGATATTTCGCTCTTAGACATCTTCTCCTTGTTTGGGTAGTCTCTAGTGAGTTAAAGATAGAGTTACAAAAGAGCAAAGATTTGATGAATCCATTATACATCATGGAGACGGACCTATTTATGGGTGGTCCAAAGTCAATCTTTCGAGTTGCTCGGGAACAATTCATATCTTTTATGGATAAGATGTGGGATTCTGCCCTCTCCTTCCTAGCGTGGGACCGGGGCAAGCGTCCTCTTGTTTATAACAAGCGCAAAAAAAAAGTAAAGCCTTTTCGGTATTTGAAGAAGAAATGTCGGACTATCGTCAACGGTCTCATACGTATCATCCGAAATTCCATCAATAGAATCACTTTTTGGATAAAGACGAGTATCTATCTAAGTGCAAAAAGTCAAGAGTTCTATTCATTACTAAGACAAGCAGCAGAAGGAGATATAAGAAGCGCTATGAGAAAAGAAAAACGACAGAAGGCGATAGAGATAGAGGATCCCATATCCAAAGCAATCGAAATGAAAGAGATGCGGGGTGAGTTGATTGATGGTCAAGTGGACTTCTGGGTCGTGACCAGTAATCGGTTTCAGTCAGATCAGAAAGGAAGCGCCTTCCTGGTTCAGCTCGGGAACCTACCGACAGAAAGAAGCATTGGTCAAATTCTATTGAGTCTGACTCATAGTGATGATCATTTCTCAAAGAAGGACCCTGGTTTACAAAGCGCGGAAGGACCAGGATCCAATTACTTACGAAACTTAGTTGACATTCATAAGAAGTCTCTAGTGCCTTATGAGTTCAATAGATCCTGTTTAGCAGAACTGCGGATATTCATTGCTCATCATGAGAAAATGACTTATTCACAAGCAGGAGCCATGCCTGGGTCTATTGGTTTTCCATCTTCTACACCAAAAGGACCCCATTCGCTCCGCTTACCCCTATCCCCTTCTAGGGGTATTTTAGTGATAGGTTCTAGAGGAACTGGACGATCCTATTTGGTCAAATACCTAGCGACAAACTCCTATGTTCCTTTCGTTACGATAGTTCCGGACAAGGAAAAGACTCAGAATACCTATACCGATCTCGCTGAGGATTCTCCGTTTGCGGATGGGGGGTTTCAGGGTGGCGGTCTTTTTGGTGCTTCGGAGGGACCTTCGATGCGGGAGCGGCTTTTTGGTTTTGTTAGGGATAGGGATCCTAGGAATCCTAAGAAGGGTATTGATCCTTCTTTTTTTGGGCTTTCTAATTCTAAGTATGAGAACCTCGATTCTTTTCGTAAGGATTGGGAGCGTATTGATTCCTTTGATACGCTGATCATTTTGGGGCTTCTGATAGGTGGGGTTGAGAAAGATGAAGAAAAGAAAAGACGGGATGTCGGTATCGGTAGGCATTTGAGAGGTGTAAAAAGAGTGTCTCCTTGCATAATATGGATTCCAAACATTCAGGATCTGTATCTGAATACGGAGAATACTCTACATGCCCGCGCTCTCTTTTTGAACTATCTCTCCAGGAGTTCTAAAGAATCTATCACTAGAAAGAATCTTCTTATTGCTTCGACTCATCTTCCCCGAAAAGTGGATCCCGCTTTAATAGATCGGGATACATTAAGTACATGCATTAAGATACGAAGGCTTCTTATTCCACACCAACGACAGCACTTTTGCATTCTTTTATATACTAGGGGGTTTCACTTGGAAAAGCACCCGCAACAAACGTTCGAGGAATTCGGGAAAAGAAGCATGGGTGCCAATGCACAAGATGTTGCAGGACTTGTCAATGAGGCCCTAGCACTTAGTATTGCACAGAAGAAATCAATTCTAGAAACGGATCTAATTAGAGCATCTCTTCATAACCTAACTTGGGATTTGCGAGCCCATGACGCACGCGCTGGGGATCCTGGGGTAGTTTTCTATCAGATAGGAAGGGCTGTTGTACAAAATCAACTTCTAAGGGATTTCCCCCCAGATCCTATATCTATCTATATCAAGATGCTTATATGTCCGCAAACGGATCCCTATTGGTCCAGCTGGTACTTCGAACTTGGAAGGAACACGAAGAGATTCACGGTACTTCTTTATATTTTGAGTTGTTCTGCCGGATCGGTCGCTCAAGATCTTTGGTATCCACTTGGACTCGAGGAAAGAAAAAGGAGCGCTTATTATCTACACATTAACCAGGATTCTGCTATAGCTCATGAACTATTACAATTAGAAGGCACTCTGGTGGGATTCCCACGGACAGAAAAAGATTGCAGTCAGAATAAGAATAAAGGAGTGACATTGCTTCTTCGGTCCGAACCAAAGAATCCGTTTGATACGGTCAAATATGGAACTTCTCCTCTACTTGATTATGGATTTCACTATGAGCAAGAATGGAAGGTGAAATTCGACCCCAACAAAGAGCGGGAGGAGCCTTTATTCAATGAAATAGTTTGGGCTCCGAGAGCATGGCGCCCTTGGGCAAATGTACAGGTACTGGATTATATCGAAAAGATGAATCAAGTCCAACGGGCCTATGTCACCACGGAATTTGCCTACGAGGCGGATCCTGAGGCTGATTATGGCTGGTTAGCTATAGATCTAGAAGATAGAGAGGATGAGCTTGAACGTCGTCAACTTCGAGAACGAGAACGAATAGCTAGAGCGCTTCGGCTTGAGCAAAGGGAATCGACCTTCGTGCGGATGGCAGCCGCGCAGTACGAGAGACAAGAGAAATATTCCCAAGAACAAGGCTTTTTTCAACGAAACCAATTCATTTGGGACCCCACGGATCCATTCTTTTTCCTATTCGCAGATGATGAGCAGCCCCCTCGCTTTGTGTTTTTCCAGCAAGACCTCTTTGAAGATAGGAGAATTTCGGCTTTTCGTTTTCGAAAAAGAATTTCCAAAAGTATAGCTAAAG